AGAAAGCTTTTTGAAAGAAGGTATTCAAGAGCAACTGGAACGTTTTCTACTTCAGGAGAAATTATAAAAAAAGAAAATAAATGGATCATTCTTATTTTTGATTCTTTAGTCAATTTTATTCTTTAATTAAATTTTTAAGAAATTATATAATTCTATAAATAGAAGTATATTAAGTTAAGTATATATATATAATATAATAGAAAGACGTATATAACTAATATCTGTTTATTATTAAATCTTAAAGCATTCAGAATTTTTTTCTTATTCTACTTATTCTATTTCTTTCTTATCTTTTTTCTAAATAAAATATAAATATATTCTCTATAATATATAGAAATGTAAATATTAGATAAATATCAATATATTTATATCTATATTGATATTGCGTCCAATAGGATTTGAACCTATACCAAAGGTTTAGAAGACCTATGTCCTATCCATTAGACAATGGACGCTTTTCGCTTTTTTTGACTTTCCAATTGTTAAAAAAAAAAAGAATGTGCAAAATATTTTTAGCAATTGTGTATTGAATTAACTTCAATACACAATTGCTATTAGACAATTTTAATAGATAAAATTGTCTCTAAAAAAAAGGGGCACTGTAGAATTTAGAGCGGGTAGCGGGAATCGAACCCGCATCGTTAGCTTGGAAGGCTAAGGGTTTTAGTCGACGTCGATTCATCATTTTTATATTTTTAACGTCTCTAATTCAAAACCGAACATGAAACTTTGGTTTCATTCGGCTCCTTTATGATGGATGGAGAAATTCCCAAATAAAAAAAAAGACGGGAACGAAATCAAAATAAAAATTCGACCCATAACATCTATGTTAGCTTTTTTTCTGTCTGGGTGCTTTCACAGAAAATTTAGCTTTCTAGATGATCCTTCTAGAAGATAGAAAAGGAGAACTCGAACAATCTTTCTAGTTACTTCGTTCTTTATTTCTATTTAATGGAATCCTTAGGAAAAGTATTTTGTTTCCACCGAGCTAAAACAATAAAAAATGTCGATGTCTTTAGTAAACCAAAGTTCTCGTTTAATAGCTATTTTGCTTCAATTTTTTCTATACCAAATAATGAATAGAACTGAAGATTTAGTTACGATTAGAAAGAAACTTTTCTAGCTTTATCCATGGATCCTATTGTTATACTTATTGAATTGTAAATAGTCATCCAATTCAAAAATTATGTTTCGGAATTTCATAATCCAAATTTACAATTGATTAGAGTCTTTGGATACAAATTACGAGAATCTATAATCTTCCTTGAATCTTTCATTGAAAGGTAAAGGAATAAATCCTTTTAAGAAATAAAGTTTTTGATCGGAAGATTAATCAAACCGAGAGACCCTTTAACTATTAAAGGGGTTAAAGGAACGAATCACACTTTTACCACTAAACTATACCCGCTACAATGCAATTATTGCATATAAATGGACCTTTTGTCGAACAAAGTAATCGGGAGTGTAATAAAAAATCTGAAAAAAAGATTCTAAAATTATAGTGTTGACGCGTAGACTTAATAAAATTAGTAAAAGCGTATTCCATTTTTTTTTTCAATTTCAGATCTTTTTTTTGTCTAAAAATCCATCGGATGAGTCTTTTTAACTTTAACAAAAAAAGGCCCGGCTGGGGACTGACCAGGCCAGGCTATTAAAATAAAAAAGATCTTTTACTTGTGTTTGGACGAGACAAAAAAAAAGATTCTCTATTTCTATTCTATTATTGTGGTTTTATTTATTTCTCTTTTTTTTATTTATTTCTCTTTCGAGTTCGAGCCTTTTCTTTATCTAATCTCTATCTACATTTATTATGTAAATATAAATAAAGTTATATAAAAAAAGTTATATAATAGTATTATATATATAATTATATATATATAAATATATATAAATAGATGATAAATATATTTATATAAAAAAAATAAATTATATATAATTATATATATATATATAATAAAATATATAAAATGAAAAAATATATATATAATATAAAAAAATTTATACAAAAAAAAGAAAGTTTTTTAAGAATAAAGTGGAGAAGGTTTTTTTTCAAGCCTTTTTTTGTCTAATGGAACCTAATAAGTATCCCTTTTCGATTAGGAGAGATGGCTGAGTGGACTAAAGCGTTGGATTGCTAATCCATTGTACGAGTTAATCGTACCGAGGGTTCGAATCCCTCTCTTTCCCTTTCTCCTTTTTATGATGTGTAATAGATAAAATCCTAATAAAATTCGAGCATTTCCACTAACTAAAAAAAGCAATAAAAAACTTTTATTTTTTATTCTTCACGTCCCGGATTACGTCCTGGATCATTAGATAGGAATCCAAATATGAAGAGAGAAATAAAGAATATAACTACAGTGTATACAAAAAGTTTGAGAGTAAGCATTACACAATCTCCACGATCTTATAAAAAAAAAAAAAAAAGAGAATAGATTCTCTATTTTTATACCAAATATCTAATTTTGATACCAATAAATCAAGTGATTTATTTTTTTCTAGAAAAAAAATAAAAAAGGTTTAAGAAAGTCATTTGTAATCAGATAATAGTCGAGTCTTTCATATTCAAACAGATTTGCATACCAACATCTAGATATTTTTTTTTGTGAACTCAAATCTAATTAGGTTCTTTCATTTAGGGAAAAGAGGATAAAATTGAGGAAATAGAATCATCCAGATTTAGTATGGCTACCTAAATGGCTACCAAAAAAATTTAATGTTTGAATTGAGAGTTCGTTCATACGTCAAGATTTTTTTGATCTTTTGAATTGTTGGAAGAATAAAAATCGTGAATTTTTATTTTTCTAAGACAGTATTAATCATTTCATCGAAAACTTACAGCTGCTTGCCAAACAAAGGCTAAGAGAAGAAAGAAAAGAGGTATTACGGGCATAATATCTACGATTGGATTCAAAAAGGCGTAGGCCTCCGGCAATTTGGCGACTAAAAAAGTGCTTGAAAAAAGGGCAGAATTAAAACAAATACAGATCAAATTAAATATATTAAGCATAAAAAAAATTGGTGTTCTTGTGGATAATTTAATTTTGATTGAGTTTTTAATATATTTTTTATATAACGAAAAAAAATAAAGAAAGATAGTCTAAAAAGACTTTGTTGAACTTACTCAATCAAAAATCCTTTCATTCTCTTATGAGAATTAAAGAAATAATATTTTCATACAATATCTTAATTGAATTCTATGTAATGATCAATAAAGTTAGTTTGATTTGCTATCTACAAGTGTCAAAACTCTAGTACCAATGTAATCTATATTTAATTTGAGCTAAAATTTAATTGACGAACAACCAATAGCAATATTACTCTTTTAGTAGTGTTGAATAAAAATCGAAATGGGGCGTAGCCAAGCGGTAAGGCAACGGGTTTTGGTCCCGCTATTCGGAGGTTCGAATCCTTCCGTCCCAGAGTACAGTCATTACGGAATCAATTTTCTATTGCCTTTAGTACACCATCTTTCTCTTTCTGTTTAAAAATCCAATATTTATTAAGAATAAAATATTGAAATGAAAATAAGAATCAACTTCTTTTTTATCATTTCAACCGAATTCAAAAAAAAATCTATTTGCTTTTTTTATTTGTGTGTGATGCGGGTTAAGTAAGGTATAACCATAGATTCTAAGAGTTTTAATAAAAAAAATATATATTTATATATATAAATATATATTTCTATTCAAATTTAGATATTACATATATACAATCTAATATGGGATTCATTTGAATTCTGACTGAACCTTTTACGCGTAAATTAACTATTCGATTCATAGAGAAAGAAAAAGTATAGATTACGATATACTGACTGAACTATGATTATTCATGATTCCATAATTGAATCAATTACACAAACTAGAGGAATGCTATGGTAAAACTTCGTTTAAAACGATGTGGTAGAAAGCAACGTGCGACTTGAATTGAAGGACATGATCTGCTGTGGATTTTTTAATCCGCCACTTTTTATATAGGAATATAGGTGCTCTTGGTTCGACATTTTGTGTTCTATTTTACCAGAGTCCTACACTTTTTTTGAATATAAAAAAGAGTACAAGATGTAGCTCGAGGAGAATAGAAAGTTTTTATTCCTTTCTCAGGAGTAAGGATCTAGGGTTAGTGCGAATCAATAATTTGGAACAACTTCGTAAGTCTTTTTATTTTTATATTGAAAAAAAAGTCCTTTCAAGCAATTTTACAATGGAAAAGGAAATTTTCTTAAAATTAATTGTAAAATTCTTTGAATCAAAAGTCTATCATGCGTGAATCAAGCGTTTGTATGATTCTTTGATAGAAAGAAAAGAAATCATAAACAAAATAAGGGGCTTGTTGCTGCCCTTTTTTAATAAAACGATTCAAGATCACCGAAGTCATGTCTAAACCCAAAGATTCAAAGTAAGGATAAAGAATCCTGAAACAAGGAAATCCTGTTTTAAATTGTTTGAACAACTAGATAAGAATGAAGAATCAAAGTTGATTCTAAAAAAAGAGACAAACAAAAAAAGGGTTAGAGACTACTCAATAAAAAGAGTACTTAAGGATTCTCTGTTGAGATATTTGAGAGTTATTTAACTTGAGTTACGAGAGTACAAATGTTACGAATGCTTTTTTTGGAAAAAAAATATATATATATTTAGGGTTTCAATACTGGCTAATTGATTAAATGTTTTTATTAATCTATTTCATATTTTAATTTTAAACAGAGAGTTAACTTCTACTCATTGAATTTTTTTCTCGAGCCGTACGAGGACAAAGCCTCTTATACGTTTCTAGGGGGGGGTATTATTCATATACATCTATCCCAATGAGCCGTTTATCGAATCGTTGCAATTGATGTTCGATCCCGAAGAGAAGGAAGAGATCTTCGGAAAGTGGGTTTTTATGATCCGATAACTAATCAAACTTATTTAAATCTTCCGGCTATTCTCGATTTCCTTAAAAAAGGCGCTCAACCAACAAGAACAGTTCATGATATTTCAAAGAAGGCAGGGATTTTTACGGAATTAAGTCTTAATAAAACAAAATTGAATTAATGAAATATAAAAAAGAGGATGTGAAAGACTCGTATATAGCTTGGTATCAAATTTTATCTACTCTTTTCTTTCCTCCTCTTTCGCTTACATCATATTTATTTTTATTTATTAGAATTTCGATTTATTATTAGTATTCTTTCTTGTTGATTATTAGTATTCTTACTAAGGTACGACTACTAAAACATACCCTGCTAACAACTACTATGTTTTATAATCATAAACAAATTTATGAAAATAATTTTGGATCTATAAGAAATTCTCATTTTTGTAAAAATACAAAATTTTACTGTATATAAAATAATACTGTATATAAAAAAATATATTAATTCTCAATTCATTAAAAATTAAAGGCCATAAAAAAGGGTCTAAAAAAGTATAAAAAGATTTTAGATTACCCTACCTGGCTTAGTTTTCATTCATTGTATGAACTAAGTATGAACTAACAAACCAAAGGGGTTAAGCTTTTTTATTTTTTTCTATTCTTTTCGCTATATTAAAAATTCACAATCATATTGACAACAATGTATTGACCAAATATAATTCTCTCATAGAGAAATAGATCTATTGATCCCTGACGCACACATGACTGGATTTTTTTTTTTTTTTTTTTTTTTTGGTTGTATCTACATATTTGTAGTACTTTCTTTTTTTTTTTTTGGGTTGCTAACTCAACGGTAGAGTACTCGGCTTTTAAGTGCGACTAGCATCTTTTACACATTTGTATGAAGAAAAGGATTCGTCCAGATCTGCGGTAGAGTTTGTAAGACCACGACTGATCCTGAAAGGAATGAATGGAAAAAATAGCATGTCGTATCAAGGGAGAATTCAGATAACATTTTTTTGCTTTCCTGATCGGTACAACCTTGTTTTCGGTGTCGACAAAAAAAAAAAAAAGAATTCCAATTTGGGTCGAATGAATAAATATAAATGGATGGATAAAAAAACCAGTTTTCCTGATTTCAGGAAAAAAAAGAAACGAGCTTCCATTCGTAATTTGAAAAATTACCTGATCTAATTAAATGTTAAAAATAGATTAGTGCCTAATACGGGTATGGGAAGGAATTTTTTTCTTGCGTGTTATTATCAATTTTTTATGAGTCCTAATTATTTTTTTCCCTAGTCCATTTGGGTTAGGTTGTAGATGTATGTGTAAAAGAAGCAGTATATTGATATAAAAAAATATATATATATATATTTCCAAAATCAAAAGAGCGATTAGGTTAAAAAAATAAAGGATTTCTAATAATCTTGTTTTGTTATTCTATAATATAACGAACAGAAACCTATTAAATAAAGATAGAGAATCCGGTTAGCAGTCTACCTGTTTATGAGGTTTCTATTGCTTTTGTAATCTAATACCTTATTTTGACTGTATCGCACTATGTGTCATTTCAGAACTCAAGAAAATAAAGATTTTACTTTCAGTTCAAATCGAATTTCAATACAAATGGATAAATTTCAAGGATATTTAGAGTTCGATGGGGCTCGGCAACAGAGTTTTCTATATCCACTTTTTTTTCGGGAGTATATTTATGTACTTGCTTATGATCACGGTTTAAATAGATTAAATAGAAATCGCTCCATTTTCTTGGAAAATGCGGATTATGACAAAAAAAAATATAGTTCACTAATTGTGAAACGCTTAATTTTGCGAATGTATGAACAAAATCGTTTGATTATTTCCACAAAGGATTTGAACCAAAATCCCTTTTTGGGGCATACCAATCTTTTCTATTATCAAATGATATCTGTTTTATTTGCAGTGATTGTAGAAATTCCATTTTCACTAAGATTAGGATTCTCTTTCGAAGGAAAACAATTAAAAAAATCTTATAATTTACAATCAATTCATTCAATATTTCCCTTTTTAGAAGACAAATTATCACATTTTAATTATGTGTTAGATGTACTAATACCTTACCCCATCCATCTAGAAATCTTGGTTCAAACCCTACGTTACCGGGTAAAAGATGCCTCTTCTTTGCATTTTTTTCGGTTCTGTCTATACGAGTATTGCAATTGGAAGAATTTTGAAAAAAAAAAAAAAAAATTTTTGAATCCAAGATTTTTCTTGTTCTTATATAATTCTCATGTATGTGAATACGAATCCATCTTTTTTTTTCTACGCAAGCGGTCTTCTTGTTTACGATCGACATCTTATGAAGTCCTTTTTGAGCGAATTTTATTCTATGGAAAAATACAACATTTTTTAAAAGTCTTTGTTAATAATTTTACGTCGATCCTAGGGTTGCTCAAGGATCCTTTCATACATTATGTTAGATATCACGGAAAATGCATTCTGGCAACAAAGGATACGCCGCTTCTGATGAATAAATGGAAATATTATTTTGTTAATTTATGGCAATGTTATTTTTCCGTATGGTTTCAATCGCAAAAGGTCAATATAAATCAATTATCTAAAGATAATTTAGAGTTTCTGGGTTATCTGTCAAGTTTGCGATTA